TATTTAGTTCTATACACGTCTTTTTTTAGGGGGTCTACAACCATTATGTGGCATAGGGGTTACGTCTCGTACGAAACTTAAAAGTATACCACTTCTACGAATAGCTCGTAATGCTGCATCTCTTCCCAGTCCAGGGCCTTTTATCCTTACTTCAGCTCGTTGCATGCCTTGATCCACTACTGCTCGAATAGCATTTCCTGCTGCGGTTTGAGCAGCAAAAGGTGTACCTCTTCTTGTACCCCTGAATCCACAAGTACCCGCGGAGGACCAAGAGATCACCCGACCCCGTACATCTGTAACGGTCACAATGGTATTGTTGAAACTTGCTTGAACATGAATAATTCCCTTTGGTATTCTACGTACATTTTTACGTGAACCACTACGTGTATTTTTACGTGAACCAATTCTTAATATAGGTTTTGCCATATTTTTTCATTTCACAAGAAATATATGGATATATCCATTTTATGTCAAAACAGACTTTTTTTTTCAGCTCTTTGGAAGTGCCTTTACCTTTCCTTTATTTCCTTTAGTAAGATTATCCTTGTCTTTGTTTATGTCTCGGGTTGGAACAAATTACTATAATTCGCCCCCTCCTACGTATTAGTCGACACTTTTCACAAATTTTACGAACGGAAGCCCTTATTTTCATAGTTGTTATTCCTTAATTCTCTGAATATACTTATTGTTGTTGTTGTTGGAGGAAAAAAAAGTTTCTTGATATTTTTGAATCTTTAATTGTATCTTCGTGAAAGGAATGTTGAAATTGAAAAAACCACTTACTCTTTTGAATCCTTGTTATGGAGTCTAGAAAATGGCTGTACCCTGATTAACTTAGATCTAAGAACTTACTAAAATTTTTACCTTTTTCTCCTATCCTATAGGTATACCTATATAAAAACAAAAATATCTCGAATCCTTTCCGAAGCATGACCTCAAATAAAGCAAATCTTTAGTATCTAAATAAACTAGAACCATGCCGTTCGGAAGTGATTCAGAAAGAAAACTTTCAGTAATTCATTTTTTTTCTTTAATTTAATTCGAGGTAAAACATTCTAAACTTTTTTAGCAGGGGTGCTATTCCACAACCCCCCTTTTTTCACAAATGGTAAGTTCCGGATAGCCAATTTTTATATTACAAGGATTACCATATATAACACAAAATTTCCCCGCCAATTCTTTTTAGTCGAGCTTCTCGATCTGTCATTATACCTTGAGAAGTCGAAAGGATTACAATTCCTATTCCGCCTAAAATTCGTGGAATTCGTTGAGAGTTAGAATAGATTCGTAGACCCGGTCGACTTATTCTCTTTAAATTTAAAATAGTTTTATAGGATTCTTTTTTATTTCGTCTATGTCTTAGGGTTAAAATCAAAAAATATTGGTTGTTTTCGCGATGTTTCCTTACGTTTTCGATGAAACCCTCTCGTAAAAGTATTTTAACAATGCTTTCGGTGATGTTAGTCGATTCTATCCGAACCGTTCCTTTTCTATTCATGTCAGCATTTCGTATCGAGGTTATTATATCAGCAATAGTGTCTTTCCCCATGATAAGTTCAAATTCCTTATTGTTCTATAATTTTGATATAATCAACATGTTCTTTTTCTTTTATTTATATATAGATATAGACGAATTATATATTAATATATGAATTCACTTATTAATATTTTAATATTAAGGCTATATGCGTGATACACAATCTATTAATTAATTTTATTTCAATACGATTTTTTGAATCCTATACTAACTCTGGATATTTAGGTTTTATAATACCTCAGGAGCTAATGAAACTATTTTAGTAAAGTTTAATTGTCTCAACTCCCGTGGGATCGCCCCAAAAACTCGAGTTCCTTTTGGATTTCCTTCTTGATCAATGACAACTGCGGCATTGTCATCATATCGTATTATTGTCCCATTGTTACGTTTGAGTTCTTTACAAGTACGTACAATTACAGCTCTGATCACTTCTGATCTTTCTAGCGGACTATTTGGTATTGCTTCCTTAATTACAGCAACAATAACGTCACCAATATGAGCATATCGGCGATTACTAGCTCCTATTATTCGAATACACATCAATTCTCGAGCCCCGCTGTTGTCTGCTACATTCAAATAGGTTTGTGGTTGAATCATATCATTTTTTTGTATCTCTTCTTTTAATGCAAAGGACGAAGTAAAAAAATATTGTTGGTCAAAAAACGAAAACTTCTAATTTTTTTATCCTTAAATGTTATTTAGCTTTTTGATTCTATATTCCTATTCAGAAATAATGAATTGGGTTTTTATAGGCATTTTTGATGCCGCTATTGAAATAGCTTTTCTGGCTATATTTTCGGGTACACCACCCATTTCATAAAGGATTTTACCAGGTTTAACCACAGCTACCCAATACTCTGGGGATCCTTTCCCAGACCCCATACGCGTTTCCGCGGGTCTTACTGTAACTGGTTTGTCTGGAAATATACGTACCCAAATTTTTCCACCACGTCGTACATTTCGTGTCATTGCTCGTCGCCCTGCTTCTATTTGTCTCGATGTGATCCAAGCGGGTTCAAGTGTTTGAAGAGCATATCTCCCAAAACAAATACGATTCCCACGGGAAGATATTCCTTTTAGTCTTCCTCGGTGTTGTTTACGAAATCTGGTTCTTTTTGGGTTATAGTTGATGGGTTTTTTCTACCATCTCTACTACAGAACTGAACGTGAGAGTTTCTTCTCATCCAGCTCCTCGCGAATAAAAGGACAAAAAAAGTTTGTATTCAGATATAGATGTAGTTAATGATTAATCCTATTAATCATGGTATTTTTTGAAATTTAAGCTTATCTCTTCTAAATTTGTGTATGTCTTTTTCCAAATGGAATCCCCAGATGAATTCTATTTCTATTTATTTAAAAATAACATAAACGTAATATCATCATCTCGAATGTAGTTTTTGTTAGAATTAGAATATTCTAACAAATCCTTATTTTCTTTTATCTTTTTCATTTTGTTTTTTCGTATTTTATTACTTTTTTTATTGAAAAAAAAAAACAAATTTTTCGCCGGCGAATATTTACTCTTTCCATATCTATTTAAGTTTGATATTTATCCCACGAGGTCTCAGAATCAAAATAAGAATAGATAATAAAGTTTCTGGTTTATTCCGCCATCCTGTCCAATGAATTACTAAGATTTTTTTGCACTAGAATCCTCTATATTCATGGGTTCCGTCGTTCCCATCGCTTCTTGATTAATCATTAGGCCCGAATTCTACAATGGAGCTCTTACATGAAATTTTTAATTTCATTTTTTAATTTGTTTTTGAGTCAATTTTCTCAGTTTTTCTTGGCTCAAGGCTCTTAATTTTTTGTTTTTGGAACAGATTTATCTAATTATTATGAATGAATCTGTATTAATGCTTTATTACATTGCTTTTCTTATAGTGACCTCATAGACTTTCCAAATTGGAATAATATATCATTAATATTCAATTTTTTCTCTCTTTCTTTCATCCTTCCATTTATCCGCATACTTTTCGATTGCCTTTCATAACTTATTAATAATATTTCTTTATTCTTTTTTTTTTTTTTTTTACAAAAAAATTCAGTTGCTACAATCATATGATCAGCCTATCATATCTTGACTGATTTTTTTGGATCCAGATAATGCGAAGCAATGAGTTGCTTAGGTTATTTATTAATTATAGTTATTAGTTGCTCTTAAATTAGGTAAGTTCTTTTTTTTTTTTTTATCTTAATCTAATCGAATCCTAAACCAACGAGTCACACACTAAGCATAGCAATTATATCAAAGGAGTTTTGATGAAAATTTTTATTCAACCTTATAGAATTGCTGATTTTTTTCTTAAACATAAAAAAAGAAGACTGCAATTTTTTTTTATTACAGTTTTATTACTGTATAGTGTTATACTACATAGTTTTCGTTTTTTATTTTTGGATAAAATTTAAAGACAAATCAAGTTTTTTTATTCTTCGTCTACGAATATCCAAATTTTTATTCCTAAAACCCCATAAATAGTTCGAACTGTATAGGAACAATAATCTATTTTAGCGTCAATTGTTTGTAAAGGAACTCTGCCTTCTCTGATCCATTCAACACGTGCAATTTCTTTTCCGTCGATACGTCCTGCAATTTGTACTTGAATTCCTTTTGTATTTGCCTGTTCAGTTAATTCAATAGCTTTTTTCATTGCTTTTCGAAAAGAAACACGATTTTTTAATTGGCCGGCGATAAATTCTGCAAGAATATTAGGCTGCCCATACGGATTGGAAATTCTGGTAATAGCAATGTTGAGTTTTCTATTGACACAATTAAGTTCTTTTTGAACATTCATCTGTAATTCTTCGACTCTCCGGGGTTTATCTTCAATTAATAATTTAGGAAATCCCATATAGATTATGATTTGAATGAGATCGATTCTTTTTTGAATTTCGATACGTGCAATTCCCTCCATACCAGAGGATATTCTTATATTTTTTTGGACATAATTTTTAATACAGTCTCGTATTTTTTTATCTTCTTCTAAACCTTCAGAATACTTTTTTGGTTGTGCAAACCAAACAGAATGATGACTTTGGGTTGTACCAAGTCTGAAACCAAGTGGATTTATTTTTTGTCCCATAGGCCTCCACTACTATATGTATCATAACATGTTAGATTTCTGTTTTCATTACTGTAGCCAGGTTTTTTTAAATACATTAAATATTCTTCATATTGTTGATAGAAGGATGTATCTTCCAATACGATAGTTATATGACAAGTGGATCGTTTTATTGGGTAACTCCGTCCTCGGGCACGAGGTTTTAATTTTTTTACAGTATTTCCTTGGTTCACTTCAGCTTTACTAATGACTAAATTGGTTTCTTTGAAACCCTTATTGTGACTAGCATTTGCTGCTGCAGAATAAACCAATTTAAAAATTGGATAACATCCTCGATAAGGCATAAGTTCTAATATCATAAGTGCTTCTTCGTAGGAACGTCCACGGATTTGATCAAT